TTTGTAGCTCGCTGGGTCAGCTAGTTTAGGGGTGCTCCAGTTGGTTAGTAACCTCCCTCTTCCGCTTCTGTCGCTCAAGTAGCTAAGTCGTTTAAATCTCCCTCCTTTCAGCCTAGGATTGGCTTTCTCAAGATAGGTTTGAATTAGGAAATGTAGTTGTTGCTCGCCTGATAGTAAGTAGTTCAAGCAGCCGAAGAGGCTGTCCAAGGCATGAAAAAGTTTGCCGAGATTGCTAGGTTTTCCGCTCAGAAAGTGCTTTGATAACGTTCAAAGGTATCTGGGTCAAATCCATGTTCAAAGGAAGCGGATGGGTAATTGAGCTAAGTAAGCTACGTTGTTTTCAGTCTCAGGGAATGCAAGCGAAGGTGATATGGAATATAGAAGGATAAGTTGCTGCCGAGCCAGATATTTCATATCTTCCTGTACCAGTGAAGTAGGTTATTGCAGTTATGAGTGTCCTCGATGGCAAATCCATGTGAATACGGAATTCGATCTCAGGGAGGAAAGATCCTTGCCGAATCGAAGCGAAGGTATGAGTGAAAGCAAGAAGGCATACCAGCCGGTGAATACGAATTCCATATAGTAACTGACCCGCAATCCATAGAGGAGAAAGGGGACAGCTCAAATGGACTTGGAAAAAACCTCAACAGGAAAGCGAAACTAACCTTTCACTCCCCACTCAAGCCCTTTCTCCCATGCCCGACAACTCATTTGTCGCACACCGTCTGGGTAAATGGATCTTTCACATACTCCCTCTTATCTTTCCCTATTGGTCTCACTACCCCGGTAACTAGATTGACTCTCCCCAAGCAAGAGTTTCCTATGTAGTTGGAAGGGGGCTGGTGGCTAAGCTTGCCTCAACTCAACGGGAACCACAACTGACAAACCGGTGATAAACATGGCCTGTCACACACTTGGCGGCGGATTAGCCCCGACCAGTCGATGTTCCTACGCAAGTCTGGTTGTGTCTCGGGTAGGTAAGGTTCAAGTAGTAGTAAGGAGCCGGCAAAGGTTTTTGTTGTGATATTCCATCCGTGAGTTAACGAGGAAGAGCGGTGGTCGGATGAACAGAATGTCCAAGGAAGGAGAACTGTCCAAGCTTGTTCATAAGCTTGAACTAGCGAGATAGGCTCAAAAATAGGAGAAAAAATCTCATTCATCACTTAAAATAAGAGAAAGCTTTTACTCATCTCCCCGAGTGGGGCTTCTCCTCTCTTTCATAAATTGTATAGAATAACCTGTGGGAAGAAAGTCCCGGAAACCAGGACGTACGATTGGCTTTCCCTTTCTTTCCGTTTTCAAGAGATTAGTCCCGCGAGATCGTGATCTAGTTCTTTCGTATAGCTCAGAAAGCAAAATAGTGATTTCGATCGTAAGTAAGCTGAAGGGAGTCCGCAAGACTGGTGAATCCACTAGGGAAAACCGAATTCTGGCAGTTCGCGAGCCAGTACTTTAGTTATGAGTGCCCTCGAAGGAAATGTTCCAATCGAATTCTAAGCTTTCTTCTCAGCCCCAGGGAGTTCACCAGGTATAGGCTCAGGAAGCAAGCAACAACTGCTTGCTGCGGATCCTGGAACGAAATGAGAATTTTCAATAGGCTTTTCTTTTGTACTCGAGTTCAAATCATTGGTCCGGGGTAAAGGAATAAGATCCTAAGGAAGCAAAGCTAAAGTAATCCAGTCCGGAGACTATAAGGGAATTCAGGTTAGAAGAATTCTACTCAAACAAAGTAAAGGTTGTAAGCCACGACACTTCTCTTCTAATATCCCGAGTGTTAGACGGAAGGTCAAGTCGAAAGCTAAAGCTAACGCTTACCTCGGATCAAGTCAGCACCACCCGCAGGTTCAGGAGAAAGCGAAGTTCTAAAGAAAAGAAAGAATCGAAGTTGTTGTAAGTTCAAAGGTCTTTTCGAACGGGGTTGTTGTTAGCCGTGGGTAGTTTGATGTACTGGTTTTGGGTGCTTGGGTGCTGGGTGGTGATGGAATCCTTCTTCTGCTCACCGGGATTCGTTTAAGGCTCCATCCGAATCAAGGAGAAGCCACAGTCTAAGAAACCAAGGTATAATGTAATTATGTACACAGAGTCAACACCTCTACCAATAAGGAATCAAGTAAAGTAATCGGTTGAACGCGGTCTAGGTAGAAGTGTTCCTGTTCCTGCGCTTGTGCCGGAAGTCTTTAAGACTTTCTTGATGCTAGGGAAGGGAGTAGCTATTGAATATAATCAAGTTCAGCAGTCCAGTCAGAAAGGGGAGCTTTTCCTTTGATCTTGGTTTGGTCATCTAACTTGCAAGCCCGTTGGGAACAGGTTTTGCCTTTCTCATCGGGCCTTGGCTTTAGGAGATTCTTTGGAATGTTTTTGGTAATCTTCTGGTTTATGATTGACAGCTTCATTCCGAACGTTTCGAATCGCTGTTCCATAAAAAGCGTCAGAATGTCTACTTTTTACGCTAGGACCCTGAGCTGAAAGTACTTTCGCAGAAGTGATGCTTCAATGTGTCTTAAGGTGGACAAAACGACTTCTTCATATAATGGTTTGGTTTCTGAAGGACCCTCCTAATCTCCTCGGGGAAGTATTCTTGTAGGGTGACTGACTAATGCCCGTTCTTTCTGGACATAGCCATACAAGGAATCTATGTATTCTTCCAAGGAGGATTTTTTATGCTTTAGTTGAGCAGGTTCAACAGGAACGGACTTTCCACCCCTTTGCGCACCTGAGGTTTGGAAAGCCGAAACCAAATAACGAGCTCGAACTTGGCGAGAGTTTCTCCATAGATTTCCGGGCTCCAGGGCCATCATAAGATCGAGTATCTCTCTCTTACGAGAAAAGTGAGCCATGGCCCGCTGCATTAATGCAGAGCGTTGCTCTTCGGAAAACAAACCTCCCAGAAAGAAGTTTCAAATCTCCCCTGGGAAGCAGTCAGCCGCCACTCACTTGCCATCCACACTCAAACCTGTCAACAAGCAAATAAGAACATTAGGTTCGCTATACACTCACGGAACACTAACTTAAAACCAGTGACCAGATAGTGCGAAATGAAAACCAATGCAAGGCAAGAACCCGATTATCTAAGACGCGGGGTTGCTCTGCTAATAGACCTCCCCCTTTGGACATAGATCCGCACTCCCACTCAGAATGGTTACTGGACAAGGATTGGTTGTCCATCAGCGATTTCGAACATTACATATGATATGTGAATTGAAATGAAAGAATGGAATTAATAGAACCGACCGAGCGTACTCCTTTTCCTTTTTCTTCTTATTATTCTTTAATTTAATTAATTGCACAATACTTGGATTCTCATTGCCGGGTAGAGGAGCGAAAGTAAGCCTACAACTAGGCAGCCAATAGCTAGGACGGACAGTAGCAGTAAGACTTCCAACCATTAGCAAGGCAAGTTAACTTGAAGCAAGAACTCTTAGGCAAGGAGGGGCGTAGCCTCTTTCGAGATTCGAAGAATAGCGTATATAAAGAGTAGTCTGAGGCAATTCGCTAATATGGAGCTGTTTATATCGGCTTTCTTTCCTCCAGCATGAAACGGGGTTGAGCGATGCGCATTCCTTTACGCATTCCGCTGACCTTTCCATTACCGTGGGAAAGCCTCACTCTCGGTGAAACGGATAACTCATCTGGATAACAAACAGAATAAGCCGATGCGAGTCTAACAGTTCTACCAGTAAGGAAGGAAGCGAAAGAAGCGAAGGGAAATGGCCCGAACCTGCGTCCTATCCATTCATCTATTCCGTCTAAGGGTAATACCAAGCTAGGCTAGATTCTATCAAATAAGATCTCTCAAGTGATAGCTATAGAGGAGAAGGGCAGATTAGACTGTATGAGGTTTCTGTTGTTCTTTCTTGGCAGTGGTATGTCACTCCGGTAGGTTCGGGAATCAAATACCTGAGACTTGCTCCTTCCTCAGGTTTATAGCACGCTAGGCTAGATAAGACTGTATTCTATCTGTTAGCTATTCGAAGAGCTTAGGAGCTAGAGGAATGCTCTTTTTCTTTCCTTGTTCTTCCTTGAAGTTTAGAAGGGATAAGGACAGAGAATAACTAATGAGATTGTAGCTGTCTTCCTTCTTAGGGTTAGGACTTTCCCCTGGGGCACGTAGCTCCTGTTGGTTTAGATCAAGATAGAATGAATTAGAACGAATTCTATCTAGCAAGCTGGTTGTTCCAGCAAGCGGATGCTAGGCGAAAGGAGAAGAATCTATTTCTTACCTTTAGGATGTAGCTTAAACCTTCCTTACTGTATCTATTCTAGAAAGAGATGCAACCTATCTTCCTCAATATGCATTGCCGCTGTTGCTGTGTAGAATATATTGTATGAAGAGAGGAGGATAAAGAGTCTGTCAGTGGCTCAACTGGGCTAACCTATTCTCCGAGAGCATTAAGTCCTTTGTAAGATGCCCTTCTTTACTTCTAGCCTCTTGACTTCTCTCTTTCTTACGAGGACTACTATTTAGCATCCTACATATGAATTCAATTTGAGGAGAATCCGTTTCAGTTGTTCTTTTTGGGAGTTGAATAAGCAAGCCAGGGGTGATTGGGCTTCCTCCCCCAAGGGCAGAGCGGGGATAAGAAGTCCTCTCTTCCTGCCTTTAGTAAGTAATAGAGTCAGACTTTGCCCTTTCCTTTCTATTCTATATCTCTAGATGGAAGTCCTGAGTGAGTCCAGTCCGGATAGTAGGCAGCCTTTTGCCTTTTTGAGTTCGAAGAACAGAACAGGAAAGCCAGCACGCTTGGGGAAATAGAAAGAGGTTCTTCGGAAGGCCAACGTTGGGCAGTAGGATAACCTCGTAGTCGCATCAGTAACCATTGTGAACGTAGGAGCCCAAAGCCTATCGATCATTGAACTATAGAGTGGAGTAAGGAGTAAGAAAGCGATGTCTTAAGAAGCCTTCTGTCTAGCTCTGCACACGGTGGCTGCTGCATTAAAGAAAGAAAATGCATATTTTCTTTATCAGTTAAGATCTAGTAAGAAAAAGGGAATTGCTTTAT